TATCCAAACGCATTTCAAGTAATTGTAGTAAAACTTGACCTGTTGACCCCTTGGCTTTTCCGGCGATACGAACGTATTTAAGTAATTGTCGTTCTGTAAGACCATAATGAAAACGCAATTTTTGTTTTTCTTCTAGACGAATACGATATTGAGATTTTTTCCCGGAACGCGGTTGATTTCTAAGATCACTTACAGCTTTAGGCCTTTTATTAGTTAGTCCTGGTAAAGCCCCTAAGCGGCGTATTTTTTTGAAACGAGGTCCTCGGTAACGCGACATAAAGACTCCTTATTCTTTTTTTTTTACAGAATAAACCTAAGCTAAAACTGAACGAAATGAAACGACGTTTACTGAAGGAGTAGTAGTGTACTTGTCCTATAAATATCTACTATAAATATAAAGAATACTAAAGAAGAATGAGATAAATTAGATAAATATTCCGACTTTCTATTATTATTATATATAATTTTATATTATTTTCCTGACATAGTTGGGAGTTCTTGTCACTTCATCAATTAGGAAATGGAATAAAAAAGATGAAAAATAGGGAAAAGCCCGCTATCGGAATCGAACCGACGACCATCGCATTACAAATGCGATGCTCTAACCTCTGAGCTAAGTGGGCCCACATAATAAAAATTTTCTATGCATAGGAATTCAATACACTCATAGTATAGTGTCTATAGAAATCTAGAAAAAGAGTTAAATATGGGTTTTCTATCTAATAAATAAGAAATAGTGAATATTATAGAACATATTAATAATAATTGATAATAGTGACATACACTTTCTATTTCTTTATCCCAATTCTAAATTGGAATTGTATTCCAATTTGATTCTATTTGATTTAATAGCTAATAGTCTCCTTTTTTTTTGAATTCACATCAAATTTCAACTTCGTTTTGTTACACTTCTTTCTATATTTATTATTATAAGTTCTATTCTATGTTTAGATTCCTAGTTGCTATATATTTCGAATTCTATATTTCTTTCGAAGTGAAAATAGTGCATTAGTTAGAACTAATCAGACATTTCTTGGCTTTCATTCGTAAAGGGGGCAAAAAAAAAAAGAATCGACCGTTCAAGTATTCTAAATTCGACGTGATAGGTGGCGGTAATAGAAACATATATCTGGGGTATATATCAATCTATATTGAATTGCCGATACAGAAATGATAAAATCAAATTTGTGTGTAACAAATACAGGTTTCCTAGAGATAAGAAAGCAAATATTTTTGTTGAGATAGTAATAGGTATCAAAAAATGCAAAGGTTCCTGTATAAATCAAAGAACAAAGGAATGATATCATAATGAGATCCTAATCTCAAAACAAAAGGAAGGGGATATGGCGAAATCGGTAGACGCTACGGACTTAATTGGATTGAGCCTTGGTATGGAAACCTACTAAGTGAGAACTTTCAAATTCAGAGAAACCCCGGAATTAATAAAAATGGGCAATCCTGAGCCAAATCCTATCTTCTAAAAACAAAGGTTCAGGAAGTGAAAAAAGGGGATAGGTGCAGAGACTCGATGGAAGCTGTTCTAACAAATGGAGTTGACTGTGTCAGTAGATGAATCTTTTTTTTTTGAAACTTCAGAAAGGATGAAGGATAAACGGATCTATTGAATACTATATTATATAAAAAAAGGAACGGTGGGCCAAATCTGTATCTGTATTTTGTTTAGATGCAAAAGAAAAAAAAAAAGACTTGGTGTAAAGTAATTCCACATTCAAGAAAGAATCGAATATTCATCAAATCCACCCCACTCCATAGTCTGATAGATCTTTTAAAGAATTGATTAATCGGATGAGAATAAAGATAGAGTCCCATTCTACATGTCAATACCGACAAAAAGGAAATTTATAGTAAGAGGAAAATCCGTCGAATTTAAAAATCGTGAGGGTTCAAGTCCCTCTATCCCCAAAAAGGCCTATTTTATATTTATCCTACCGCCTTTTTTCCTTAGCGGTTCAAAATTCCTTTATCTTTCTCATTTTTTTATTGGGGCGTAAATAACTTTCTTTTATCACATGTGATATAGAATACACATCCAAATGAAGCAAGGAATTCCTATGTGAATGATTCACAATGAATAGCATTCTTTTTGAAGATCCAAGAAATTACATTTCCATACAGGACTTTGAGAAAACTTTCTAATTCTTCGTTGTACCTTTAATTGACATAGACCCCAGTCATCTAATAAAATGGGAATAGAATGTTCCATCGGAAATGGTCGGGATAGCTCAGCTGGTAGAGCAGAGGACTGAAAATCCTCGTGTCACCAGTTCAAATCTGGTTCCTGGCACAGGGTTAAGTTGTATTAGGTGTTTCTTTTTTTTTTATTCTTGATTGATAGGAAGCGAGATCCAGATTCTAAATGATGTATGGATCATAATTCCCACATAATTTTATCTATCTTGGCGAGAAATACCCCACCTAATTTTAGATTTCTAGATGGGTAGAGTTTCCTAACTTCTTATTAAATTCTTAAATTAATCTA